AAGGATACAAGACTAAATTTAATGTTTAGCTTCTTGTTTTTATTTATCTTACTCATTTCGTAATAATATTTTAAATCTTTTTTTCCAGTATTGTTATACAATAACTGCATCTTATGTTCTGAATTCGTGGTATAACCCATAGGACTAGACGATTAATTTTAAAAGGAGTACATAAACTAAGCATTAAATCTAATGCTTATATTAAATATTGCTATTTAAAGATTTTTATTTAGTTTTTTTGATGGTTAACTTTTAATACTTCTAGCATGTTTACAAATCCAAGCCTCGATAAAAAAACTAAATAAAAAGTTTGTAACCTAATTGTTATAAATGTGTTTGTAGGTTTAATTAAACCATTCTACTGTAAATTAATTTTACCTTACTTATACTAATGGCAATAACAACAATTGACCGTTTACATAGACATTTATTTTTGATATTTCGTAATATTGCTGCGCAGCAAGTACACCTATATATTTTTAATACATATTACTTTTTAGGTAATATCTACTTATGACATGCCCAATATATTGCTAATGACTAGTACTCCATAAGCATCTATATGAATTACGAAGTACGGATTGCGAAGTACGAATTTCGGAATACGGAGTAGCGCTGCTTGCACTTCGTAAGCATATAAAAAACATACGCTAGTATGTAATATTGAAGATATTGCTTGGTATTTCTAATATAGCTTAGTAAACCTAATTATACATAAGGGATAGGCGATTTGAACACCTAACCTTTCGCGTGTAAAACGATTGCTCTACCATTGAGCTAATCCCTTTTTTATATTTATTACTATTTGTTTTATTGAAAATCATCAAAAAGATCTGACAATGTATGCACTTTAAATTTTTATAACGTATTTTATAAATTTATTATAAATGTAGACTAGGCAATGATGAATATATGGATCTTTCATTAGGCTTCGTGACTATATTATTAATATATTCAAAAAAATTCACGGTTCCGCAGGAACCAGTCCAATCTTTTTAACACTACTTTGTTGTGCTTACGAAGTTATGCAGCGGATCATGCTATTGCTGTACTAGATACGATTCTGATACCACCCCTCTATCTATTTGATATAAGATTTGTCAGGGTATTTTATTTATATATACCTTTTAATTACTAGTGTACACTTTTCATTTACTGCTATATCATCTAGTGCTATTATACCATCCTTTATCTTATGATTTAAAGGTATATCTCTCAATGATATCTGATAAACTAAACTTATATGAATCAATAGTTATTGTAAGTAAAACAAACATTATTAACAATAATAAGCCAATGTCTTTAATAGATATATAAGGTATTAGTATATATATAATTAAACCAACTAATATATATAAAGCATAAGAAGTTATAATACCAGTATTTAAACTGCTTAGCCCTTTGCTTAATTTGATTAGTCCTTTTTCTAAACCATAAGGTCCCAATAATTCTACTGAACCCTTATCTAAAACTTTAGTAGTTTGTCCTCCCAGATTAAGTATAAAGCGAGTAATATATTTGTTATAAAAAAGCTCGATCATAAAGCGTTGATTAAAAAGACTAAATATGTTGTAACCCAATCTAGTAAACTTAAACTTAATAAGTAAGCTAAATAGGTATTCAGATAATATTAAAGATACTGCACTTAATATAACCGTTAATAACAAGGGCAATAACTTGAAAAAATTAGGCACAGCAAATTCAGTTTCTAACATAATTTCATGTAAAGGATGTATAAATAAACTGTTGTCTGCATAAAAATTAGAAGCTAATCCTATAAATATATCCTTAGTTATATAACCAAAAAATATAGAAAAAACTGCCAATATTATTAAGGGTAAGCTCATAAAGATATCACCTTCATGTGCTTTTTTATAACTAGCTAAAGGCCCATTAGGATTAGTTATAAATGTTAGATATAAAACTTTAACTGAATATAAGGTAGTAAACATAGCACCAATAGTTGCTATAAAATACACAGCAATACTAGACAATTGATATTGTCCATATGCAGATTCAAGTATAAAGTCTTTAGAGTAAAAACCTGTCATAAAAGGAAAAGCCACTAAACTAAGAGAAGCTATTAGCATAACTGAATAAGTTAAAGGTAAAAATCTTATTAAACCTCCATATTTTCTAAAGTCTTGATTATCTGTTACAGCATGTATTACAGCACCTGCCCCTAAAAACAGAAGTCCTTTATAAAAGGCATGGTTAATTAAGTGAAATAGAGCAACATTATACGAAGACAAGCCTACTGCAATAACCATCATGCCTAGTTGACTCATAGTAGAGTAAGCTATAACCTTTTTTATGTCTTGTTGGAATAAACCAATTAGAGAACTAAACACAGTAGTAATACTACCTAATCATAAACAAAGTATTAACACTGTTGAACTATACTCTATTAAAGGAGATGCTCGCATTAATAAATACACACCAGCTGTAACCATAGTAGCAGCGTGAATTAGGGCAGAAACAGGTGTAGGACCCTCCATGGCAAGAGGTAATCAAACATGAAGCCCTATTTGTGAACTTTTAGCCATAGCCCCTATTAATAAACAAATACCAACAATAGTAACAATATTTTCATTTATATTAGCGGCTAATGAGAAAACGGCAGAGTAATCCAGGTTACCAAATGTTCATATAATAGTAAACATACCTAAGGTTAATAAACAATCACCCACCCTGTTAGTTATAAAAGCAGATATGGAACTTTGGTTAGCTGCTATCCTAGTAAATCAAAAACTTACTAAAAGATAGGAACAAACTCCAACACCTTCTCATCCTACAAACATAAGTAAAAAATTATTTGCTGTAACAAGTATAATCATCATGAAAGTAAATAAACTTAAATAACTAAAAAATCTTTGGTTATGAGGGTCATGACTCATATAACCTATGGAATATATATGAACTAAAGAAGAAACAATTAATACAGGTATTAGCATAGAAACTGTTAATGAGTCAAAGCTAAAACCTCATAATACATCTAGTGATTCTGAATCAACTCATTTAAATAATATAATAGAAACAGGTATATTATTTAAGCCCACCTCAAAAAAACTTACTAACGCTAGCAATGTTGTTACTATTACACACATACATGTAATTAAATGTGCTCCGCTAACCCCAACTTTTCTACCAAAAAAACCGGAAACTATTGAACCTAATAAAGGTAATATAATTATAACTAAATACATTATTTATGTTCTATTGCTATGCTTCCTCTTAATCTGTAAAAAGCTACTAATATACCCAGGCCTATTGCCGATTCTGCTCCGGCTATTGCTATTACATATATAGCATATGTTTGTCCTAATATATCATCAAAGCTAAGTGAGCTTACCAGAATTAAAAATGTAATAGCTAAAAGCATTATTTCTATGGATATAAGCATTAAAATTATATTTTTTCTATTTAAAACAAAACCTAGTATACCTATTAAAAATAATATTAGTGATAAATTCATTATAATATAGTATTACAAAGAAAAATGTAAGTTTACAAATAAACGCTTGTTTTGCAGGCATTGCTTAGGTGCTTGTTATATACCGAAGTAACGCTCATATATGTGCATACACAAAGCATCATTATTTTTTTTTTTATTTTAGGTTAAAATAAATAAAACCAAAACATTATACCTCGTAATGTTGCATTGCGAAATAAGGCATGCGTAGTTATAAGAACCGAAAGCTTAAATTTCGATACTACTTGCATGCTCACGTATTAAGGATTGTATAGCAGTGTATAGTTATGTGTGACCATTATCTGGCCGTGGATCAGTCTTTTGCTCTAGGGGCAAAAAATGATCATGACAATTTGGGTGCGTAGCAGCAATCATCTGGGCGACGAAGGTCTTAATCGCCACAATTTGAATAACTAAAATCTGGAACACCAGAACCTAGACGAGACATCTGAACAGTATGAGCAACAAGAGCTTGAGCATGGGTTGCAGACTATTAATAAAATGGGTAGGCGGCCTATCAATCAAATGCAAATGGTATCAGAGCTATCTATCAAATGCAAATAGGTGGGCGGCTATTAACCAAAAGGGTAGGCGGCCTATCAATCAAATGGACAACAGATCCAGTCATCAAACGAGCAGTACGGGCAGCACGGGAAGCACGGGCAGCACGGGCAACACGAACAAGGACATAAGGAAAATTTGGAGCACTATTACCAGGAGTAGACGGCCGAGTAGTATGGGGGTTCCTGCTCCACATTGCTCTGCATTGTTCCGCATCAGTATTTAATTTACTTTCCTTTATAAACACATTATTTACATAATATTACATCCCAATCCCACGTAGGCAGATATATAAACACAAGGTATTACGTCCACCCACACAAAGGCAGATAGATATACACAAGGTATTACGCCCCAACCCCGCGTAATACAGTGACAACAGCCAGATATTTTGCCTCCTTGTCTTGAGAATCTTATATGGCAACAACCCGATATGTAGGGCTAAGGTACAAAAAGCTAGTTAATTAAATAGATGTTTATACCAATAAACAATCTTGTAGGTGTGATACCATATAGCTTTACATATTACCGTTATTATTACAGTATTTTAACAATTGTATAGTATATTTTAATATATATATATAACAGGCTGCGGAGTACGAAGTACACAGTACATAGTACGAATTACGAATTACGAGTTACGGAGTAGCACTGCTTGCACATGGTAAGCGTAATATTTTGTCCTTAATTTACTTATATACATATATTTTTCGATTGTTGTTTTTTATTTTTTATTAACTTTTTATTTTGCAACAATTTCTGGAGTTAGTATATCTATACTATCCCAATATTGATCTCAATAATTTTGCTAATGCTCATAATAGTCATATGCTTATTACGTATCATTACATGCAAAGTAAACGCCGTTTATTTTATTACTTTTTAGTGTTAAATTTAGTTATTAAACTGTTTATTGCTATCGTTTAATACTTGTCTACTATCAATAGATAATGCTTTCTTACCCAATTCAAAGGCAAAACCTAAAGTTAAAGCTAAAAGAAATACTAACATAACAGTTAAGCCATAAACACCATTTGTATAAGCACTTACCAGATACGGATACACTAATAAAATTTCTAAATCAAACAGTAAAAACAATAAAGCAAATATGAAGAAAGATATGCTGAACTGTGTTCTGTTTTGTCCCAAAAATGAACTAAACCCACATTCAAATGCACTGTCTTTTTCTTGATATGGATTATGTGGAGCAAATACTAGATTTACAGCCAACAAAACAAAACTTAATAGAGGTATAAATAAAAAGAAAAAAGTTGTACTAGACATCTAAGAGTTAAACATTATAATTGCAAGTACACTTGATAATCTTATAAGTATATTAGTTACAAATATAAATAATAACAACATTAAAGTTAAAATAGAAATAATAACGGCTAAACAAGATGATAAAACTACATTATCAATTTTAAAATATACATCACTTGCTTTATTTCTAGTATACTCAAGTAAAACACCCTTTCCTAAAACATTAAACCGTACATATGAATTTAAATCGTTACTTGTATATTTTGTTTCAGGTTTACTATTACATAGGATACTACCTTGTAAAGTTTTATCTGCATATTTTTTATTTAGCTTATATTCATGTTCGTCAAAAAACATTTGTTTAATTATATTTAAGTAATAGACGGCAGCAATAACACTAGTTAGTATGGCCACCAAAGTTAAAAATACATAGCCACTGTCTAAGGCAGCAGACAATACCATCTGTTTTGCAAAAAAGCCAACAAGCGGCGGTATACCTATAAAGGAAAATAAAGTGATAGCTAAGCTTAAAGCTATTACAGGATTAAGATCAAAATAACCCTTTAGCTGAGTAATAAGTTGTATAGGAGAGTTATTACTATCTGGTAAATTGTTATACTCTACTTTGCTAGTATCTTTATTTGTAAAAGGATACAAGGAAAATCCTATACTAACTAGCAATACAAATGCATTTAAGTTTGAAATAGAATACTGCATTAAATAAAAGATAAAGGCTTGAACAGATTCTAAACTGTTTATGCTTAGAGCTAGAAGTATAAAACCTAGGTGTGATATAGTACTATATGCAAATAACCTTTTTATTCTAAATTGTGTTAAACCTAAAACAGCACCTACTATTAAAGATATAAATGAACTAAATAATAAACCAGAGGTCCATGTAAAATTAAAAACAAAATAAAAATTACTGGTGTAATGTACTAATTCCAATAAAAAAATTAAGATAGAAATTTTAGGTATTATTGCAACAAAAGTCGTTACTATAGTAGGTATGGCATCGTATACATCGGGGCTCCAAAAATGAAAAGGTGCTGCTGATATTTTAAATAAAAACCCTACCGACATAATTAAAAGAGAAATGTTTAAGTAAAAGGGTTTATATCAATCTAACATAGTAGTTGCATACTCATTAGCTACGCTAGATAAGCCTGTTATTATGTAATAACCATCTAAACTTGTTGTACCAGAATTTGCGTATAATAAGCTCGTGCCTAATAATATAAAGCATGATGATAAACCACCTAATAAAAAATAAGTAAGACCTGCTGATGTAGATAATTCAGAATTTCTGTTTATTGTAGCAAGCAAATACAAACCATAACTTTGTAGCTCTATACATAAAAAAATTGAAACAATGTCACTAGCTGAAACTAGAAAACTACCTCCTATTATTGTAAATAGTATTATTAAAGGGTATTCAATTATTCTAAATTGTTGTCCCATTTTATTTATTAACTTTGTATCATAAATGAACATGAAAGGAGAATATACAGAATTTATAGAATAAGGTAAAACGTCACTATATACAAAATCCTTATGTATAAGTTTTCTAGGATAAAACGCAGTTAGTAAAAAAATAATTGCAGTTAATAAAAAAAGAAAGAGATGAAAAACATGCGTAATAGGTGTAACATGCAATAGACCGCCATATAAACCCAAACCCTTGTCTAAAAAAGACATGTTAAAGTTATTTGATGTTATGTAACAAGAGCATAATAAAATTATTATGGTTTCTCTGGAATAAAGAATAGATTTTTCTCGTCTAAACGTGACGGCATTAGATAATAATAAAAATAACATAGAAAATACAAGCATTGTTTTTATAGGATTTAAACCTATCTGTTTTTGTTGCAAAGCATTGACTTAAAAAAACAGAAAAAAATTAAGATGTCACTATTAAAAGAAGGCATGTTGACGGTTGTGTCTACTAAACACAACAATATATTTATATACTTTAAATAAATGTAAGGTATTAATATGTATATTATTAGACCAATTAAAATATGAAATGCACAAAATGTAAGTACATAAACTAACAGAAAACTGCCCCTATTGCCTCTGCTGATTCTTCATATTTTTCAGCGGATGCTTTGAAACAGCAGAGAAAATAAGCAACAGGAGAATAAAATAAGATAAGATAAAAGATGAAAACAACCGGGAGGTAAACTCGAATTCCCATTCTTAATGCATGAAATTAACGTTTTAACCAGTTGAACTCTAATTTTTTTTTATTTACTCTCTTAATTACGTACTTACCTATAAATAACTTATCTTTATTTATGTAATTTATTAATGTAGCATGGTTTACTTTCAATTATTTGGCAGCACTGCAAATATAACTATTTTTTTAGTATCGTTTCTTTCAATATTTTAAGGGTAACAATGTGAGATGTGGACAGCAATTGGCTGGTTTTAGCTAAAGGAGATAATACTGCACCTTATATAGCCTTTATCAAATTATATAAAACTTTATCGCTCAACTTACGCGATAAAGTTTTATATAATGTTTATTCAGAATGTTTAAAATATAAACTAGATCCTGCTGTAGTTAATATATTATATTCAGGTTTAATATAATCAATATTATATTGCTCTCTTTTAACAACATCAGGTCTAGCACAAAATTCTAATATCTCCAGTTGAAAATTCTCATGTCCGTGAGCCAGCAGAGCATTGTAAATTTTACTTTTATATTTTGAGGTTTTAGCTAAGTAATTTAAAGAAAAATAATTGCCAAGTCGTGAGCTTAAGTTAACAGAGCTTCCTACGTAACATTTACCGTTCATTTCATTAACTCACCTTTAGACCCCGCGTCTTTGTTTATTGTTTTGTAATATCTTATTTTTATTACTTAACGTGTGATCGTCTATTGTAATATTATTTAAATCAGAATGATATAATTTTGCTTTTTTTAGATTTGTCTCGAAATATTTCATATTTCGGCTTTTGAAATTTATATTGTTTAGTGTGTTTTTTATCATGAACCAGAGGAGAAATTCGAATTCTCGTTTTTAACGCATGAAATTAATGTTCTAACCTTTTGAACTACTCGGGCTTTAAATTTAGCATTACTAAACGTTTATAAATGTAAGAAAAAGCGCTTGTTTTGCTTTAATTAAATTAAATTTAATTAAATTTAATTTAAAGTTAGGTATTTTAACTAAGGGTGGATACCCTGATTTGAACAGGGAACTTACTGTTCCACATACAGTCATTCTACCATTGAATTATAACCACCTATATTAATGCATATACTATACTTCTGACTTGCCTCAAAGTTGTTACAGTAAGACGTAAGGCATGCTTAATTATCTAAACATGTATCTTAAATATTACCCAGTATAGTTTTAAACCAAAAAAGCAATATTAATACTACTTAGTTTTATGTTGGAGTGGTTCGAACACTCAATAATAAATACCAAAAATTTATGACTTGCCTATTAGTCTACAACATATATTAACGTTAATAAAGTATTATACTAGTAAAAAATAAAACAGTATACTTAAAAGTTGCAATATAAATATAAAAATATATAATATAGATCTAGATAAAAAGATAGTGTTAATATAAAATAATTATAACAAACTGTATTTAGTATTTATTAGTTTCCTTATTAAACATAATAACTGTTTAAGGTAAATCCGACTTGAACGGATAAGATATTAAAATCAAATAGTCCTAAACTACTCATGTCTACCAATTCCATCATTACCCTATTTTTAATATTTACTTGATTAAGTACAAAACTAATACATTATTTTTCACATATACTATTGTTAATTGCTAAAGCACGTTTTTGTATTATTTAGTGTTTCCTTAATCATTTTATTTTACTTATTTTTGTAGCTATACGAGCAAAAAAAAACAACTATATATCGTTCAAACTTTAAATTAATGCTGATAGTATAAAAATTGTAACATTTAATTACACTAGTGTTTTGTTTAATATTCTGTATATTAACTTTTTTTATATGTATACTATATTGACTATATTCTACGTTAACTATATCTTATTAAATCTATATTTTAATTTATCTAAAGATAAAATGCCCAAGATAAGATTCGAACTTATAACCTAAACATCTTCAGAGTTCCGCTCAACCAGTTGAGCTTCTTAGGCTATATAACATATAATATATATTATCTAAACATACAATATATATTATCTAAACATACACAGGTTATCTAATGCTAAATTTTATTAATAATTACACATCACTAAAAACTGTATACTATAATCACACAATATAAAAAGTAATATCTTATAAATAATTGTGTTTTATAAAAAGTTATATAATATGAAAAAATTATATATTATAAAGAGTTATAAAATAAATAAAATAATGTATAATAAAGTAAAACTATAGTGCTGATATGCACAATAAGTTATGTACAATAAGTTACGCATAAAAATTTAAGCCTGCTCTAGTGTTGATATATGCTTGAGGGTAAGCAAGCTTAATTTATGAGCTAAATAGAAAAAAAAGGATAAAACCATAAACATATATTTGTTGTTTGTTACCTACAGTTAAATGAAAAGTATAGTATAAATATGGAGATATCAGGAGTTGAACCCGAAATGACGATATGCAACATAGATGTTTTACCAATTAAACTATATCCCCCTTAGCTATAACAATATTTTTAACTTTAATACTATTAAGACCATAGAAAAATATATTTCTATGTAATATTGATAGTTAAATTATATCAGTACTTTTATTTAATAGGTATTCGAAAAACTACTTGAATATTAAGGATGTTAAACCAAAAAAAAATTTTTTTTGTTGTCTAAACCATGGGCTAGCGATAACTTGATTAAAGTAAAGCTGAGTAATTGTGTTATTTTCTAAAGTCTAATCATTTACTCTATATATACTTTTATTATAAAAACTTTTAGCAATACAAGATATATGCACTTTATTTATATAACCCGCTGTTATTCTGATAGATATAAACTTTTTGGTGCAGACACGCAAGCATTCACCTGATTTAGTGTCTGTAATAATTACACATTAACATGCTACCATATTGACTGTTATTCCTGTTCTTTCAAGATTAGTACGCCCTATTACTAATTACTGCTTAAACTATTTAATAGTTTCAGTATGTTTTAAGCTTGACGGACAATTAGCAAACTTTAAGGTAATATGTACAAGTATTAATAAAGTTAGATAATACTGTTTTTTTTACAATAAAAAAGTTATATAACAATACTCAATAGTATAAGAATTAAAGGCAGAGTACCCGTACTTTAAATGGGATCTACAAGTAAAACTTTTATTTTTATATATTTAATTTTCTAACTAGGACACGTTATAATAATTTTTTAATATATGCTTAATGTTTTCAGCTAAACCAACATAAAATTTATCTAAATCTTTATAAGTTAATGTATAGACTATTACTTTCCTTTCACTATTATTTGTAAATTTTCTTTTTTTGAGTATGCGCATTCAAGTTTTATTTTTCTGAGTATGAGCGTTTAGATAAGTTCTAGTTGGCTTAATTGATCTAATTGTGCTAATTTGCGGTCTACGATTATTAATTTGTTAATTTGTTATGTATTAAATTAATATAGTTGCTATAAACAGTAAAATTATTGTTTTTTAAATTATTGTTTTTCATGTATCCAAGAGACGACTTGAACGTCTACGATATATAATCAGCAAAGCTTAAATTTGCACTGTCTACCAATTTCAGCACTCGGACTCGCACATGTAATATACATATGCAGATATAATTACTAAGTTAGGGCCAGAATGACTTGAACACTCATCTAAACCGTTATGAGCAGCTTGCTTTACCCATTAAGCTATAGCCCTTTATAATATATATAATTTATATAATTAGATAGGTCAAGCATAATTATCATCAATTTATCTATGTAATCATATAAATCAAACTCTTATGACTTTTATATAATAATATAAAAAGCGGATAAAGGAATCGCACCCTTATATACTGGTCATGAACCGGTTATGTTACTGTTACATCAATCCGCATATATTATAAATTTTGTACCTATATGAGTGCGAAGCATGATATTAAATATCATGCTCCGCACTCATTTGATTTTTATTTTTTTTTAATGCCTTAAGCAATATAACCATAAAAAGTAAAGCTCAGTAGTTTTACTAGAAAATAAGGGAGTACTTAATAAGGGTTATATGTATAGTGCAAAATAAGTATATAATAATTACATAATATTAGTATTAAGATACTGCGTAGGTTTAGCTATACCGGCAAATTAAGTATAATTTATTAATTATATGGGTATGCAAGCCTAAAATAAACCTAATTCCCATGTAGAGAGCCCAGAAGGGAATCGAACCCTCGATAGATTGGTGAAAACAATATGTCTTTACCACTAGACTACTGGGCCTATGTTTAAGACATAAACCTTAATTCCTTTTTTATTACATTATCTCAGTTTGCCTGTATCACACCAATACCTAGTATCAGCAAGCAAACAAATGAAAATAAAAAAGAGCCCAGTGCAAGTATCGCACTTACTTCTACCGATTACAAAACGGTTGCATTACTTTTATGCTAACCAGGCTTTATACATAATTTATGGCATATTTTGTTTTTTTTTCTTGTAGTTAATACACCCTAGTATAATTATTAATATATATGTAAATAGTTAATAATATAGGTAATAATAGTATTATGAGGTAAATTTTTTATATGATGGATGTATCCTAGTATAATTATTAATATATATGTAAATAGTTAATAATATAGGTAATAATAGTATTATGAGGTAAATTTTTTATATGATGGATGTATCATGATAGTAATACTAATGCTAATACTAATATTAATACTAATACAAATACTATTAATATCCTGGGCAGGAATACTGATTATTATCACGATCATGCACAATGTGTAAACTGAGCCTCTTACAGGCAATAATGATAAAGCTGTTAGTGGTGATGAGGACGAAAAGCCATGTGTGTAATAAGTAGTGCTTAAATATAGGGATTCTTATATTGCATCTTTTGACATTGTACTTACAGATTAGTAGTCTTAGGTATAAAATGTTAACGACACTACTTTACTTATAACATTCTATAAATATGTACTACTAAGTGATATTTTATAAGTAAATAATAAAACAAAAAAGAGATGAGATACAGATATGTACGATAAGCGTATTATATAGTAGACTATAAAATTAGTACTTAATGCCTAAAAACATCACAATTATTTAAGCTAAAGCCTATTAATAAAAACTAAAATTGTAGTATTAAACTACGTATATATGAGAATATCCTAAGGTATGTTTCGTGCCTATATGCATTCAGCACTTATCATTAACTAACGTAGCTTTCCTGCCGTGCCTTTTTACTAGACATATCATCTATTTCAGTTTATTTCTGCCTAAGTAAATGTTACTTTAGTGAAAAGTAATTGCCAGCATAAGCTATTACACCTAAAATATTGCGTTCTTGGTTATAAACTCAGGGGCTATAACAAATGGAGAGATTGTCTCTATAAGTTACAATAATATGGCAAAACAAACAACAGGTAAACCATAGGTTAATATACCCAACTCCTCTCGTACAAGGGGCTATCCCTAATTTATTCCAACTTCCTCTAGAGGATAGAAACCATACTGTCTCACAACGTATTTAACCCAGCTCGTGTAGCTCTTTAATCGACGAACAGTCGGACCCTTCATGACTCCTACATTCATGTGGATGAGCTAAGCCGACATCGAGGTGCCAAACCCCGCACTCAATTTGAACTCTCTGGCGCGATTAGCCTGTTATCCCTAGCGTAACTTTTTCAATAATCCAAGACCTTTCCTTTCTGCATCTTGTGATCATATGCCCCGCTTACGCAACTGAAAGACATGTAAGTCAAACAGTAAAGCAAGATTAAGCCGTTAAACTTGATAAGTAAAATAACTATCATATACTTGGCATATATACATACAGATATATATAATTCGTAATTACATATATATTATACCTTATGTAGACTAGTATACAACAAAAATCATTATGCGAACTTACTAAGATATAATTGCTAATGAAATTTTACCATTACATGTAGGCATGTTCAAGTAGTGGTGTGATTACATATATTTGTAAGCATACAGAAAAAGTTTTTCATTAACTAGTCCCTTTTGTTGCTTTTTATATTTTTATTTAACTTTATTTTGATTTGTGAAACACTCCTTAAGCAGGCATAACTTGGTATATATGCTATAAGTATCATAAGTTAAACATCAATAAAAAAAATAAAAATAGAAAATGTAAACGGTTTATCAGTATACATTCGTAAAAAAACATATCACACCGCATTATATTATTTGTAATTATGTTAGTATGCCTTATTGGCATCTCATAGTGATTTAATTACATCTATATTTAAATATAGTTAAAATCTTACCTAATTAAAAAAAGTTCCAACTTAAATGGATTTATAATTAAATTAGCGTTATATTATAATATAACACATATTGCAAACTAAAAATATGAATCTATACTAATAAAAGTTCATATTAAATTGCAAATTGCAACCTAAAAATTGTCTTTGGATACTCCCAGGTACTCTTTATGGGATCTGTGCCCCGCATAAACTGCCACCTAGCAATTGTTCCTATCATTTATTACAACCAGTAATCATATTTATTGATTTTACTGGCAATTTGCTTGTAAGGTTTATAATATGATAAATGAAGTAAAGGTGTTTCAATTTTATATTAATTACCTTATACGCTACAACTCATTATATCATACTCGGTAACTAGCAACAGTAAAGCTGCATAGGGTCTTCTCGTCCAACTAGAGGTAAACTGTATCTGCACAGTTATTCCAATTTCACCGAGCCAATCATAGAGACAGCTGTTGTATCGTTACATCATTCATGCAAGACCGCATTTAACGGCCAAGGTATTACGCTACCTTAGGACCCTTATAGGTAAGGCCGCCATTGAACGGGGTTTCCATCAAAGCCTAGTTTATTTTATTCAACTAAGCAAATTAGTTAACCAGCCGCCATCGGGCAGAGATCACACTCAATACATCGAATTTATTTCTTCGCAGCGTGCTTTGTTTTAATTAAACAGTCGTACAACACCATTCTATGCCTCCTCTTTCTTACCTGATATTAATCAGAAGAAATGGCCCACCTTATCCCGAAGTTACGAGAGTCAATTTGCCGAGTTCCTTAATGATTGTTAGCTCGAACGCCTTCGTATTCTCTACTTGCTCACTTGTGTTAGTATTTAGGTACGGTATTATAGCATAAGCTTACAATATATCTTTGTTTTACTTTTTTTATATTACTTACGGAGCTTACAGTTTTCCAGAACATTTTTCACATAATTTACTTAAAATATTAGTAAAGATCTTCCGTTTTTCCTTTAAGAATAGATTATTAAAATAACAATTCAATAGAATAAGCGGAGTCTCAGATAATACGTAAATAAAAAACGTTAATTACTGTAAACTCTAGGTTTTCTCATCGTCTATACCATTAGGTAATTTGTCATAACTCTCGACTATTTAGACGTAGATATTAAATATATACTATATATAAATAATCGGAAGCTAAGACAAAAAAATAAACTTAGAGGCCGTAACTTTAATAAATTCCATAAGCTTTAGGCGAGGATTCTCTAATATTTTATGTATTAATGATCCTTTATCGTTACTCATGTCAGCATTATCACTTGGGCTTATTTAGTCTAGAGATTAATAAAAAACTCTAGGCAATTTAATCCTTATAAAGGATTAAAAATGGCTGTTTCACGCCCAATGTTCCGCTACCCCATATATACAATATATAATATACACATTAATATATATGGACAAGGTGTCGGTATTTTGTTTAGATCCGTTAAATTTTCGGTGCTTTTATCCATAAAATATAAAACCAGTGCTCTGTTACGAGGTCTTCAAAAAATGGCCGCTTCTAAGCCTATTCCCTGGCCGATTGGGATAAATACTGCCTTAATTTCACTTAACAAAAATTTTGGAACCTTATTAACTCTTGTTCTGGGCTATTTCCCTTTAGACATACAACCTTATCGTACTATGTCCGATTATTCAATATACATATCTAGTCCTTCCGAGAACAAATACTCACTGATAGAGTCTTCACGACCCCCCAATGTCCACAAAAAGTATATTTTTGTTAATATTATAATATCCCTAAAAAGATAAACATGCGTGAATACTTACGTAGGATAACCTAGTATAAGTACACAAACAAGTTGTTCTTTTTTTTTTTATTAATATATTAATAAATACTGGTTGCATGAGATCACAATTCTGTACCTTCTGATATTCTATTTAAATTACCTACTTATATAGGTTTCGCAGAAAACCAGCTATCCTAGTCAGAATTGTCTTTCACTAACTTACCATGATTCTTCGGATATCTTTACAACGATAACCCGTTCGGACTTTTATAACCCTGATCATGGTAAGATCACTAGGTTTCGGGTCTAATTTCGATACTACATTATTATATCATAATTGTTTTATCTTTGCATTATTGCTCGCATCGAATATTAACTTGCTGACCCATTATGCAAAAGGTACGCTCTCATTGTTTATTTAAACCATCTTTGAGCTGCTTATAAAATTACTATTTCAATCATTTCCCTCACGGTACTATTCGCTATCGCTTATATATTATATTTAGTCTTAGAGGAAGGTTCCCCTTTTATTCAAACAGATATGCACTCCATTTTACTTTTTCCTTTATGTACGCAGCATCAGCTCGCATGGTTTAACAAGCAATGTGTCTTTTTCATATTTTTATGTTGATAACTACCTAAGCTTGTTTAGTATTACAAGCAAGCATTAATTTTTTTTATAACAAAATGCTAGAGCAATCAAAAATAGAGAATATAAAAAGACCTAATACAAAAACAAGACTTATTCTGTTTCATTCACATTACTTAAGAAATCTCTTTTGATTTTTTTTCCTGAAGTTATTAAGATATTTCAATTCACTTCGTTTTTTAGATATATAATTTATTATTAGAATTATTTTTAGGTTGGCTCTTAATGGCTCTATTTAATATATAGCTATGATTCCATAATAATTTCTTTGTATACTTGTGTGCTGCGCATTCTTTTATTTTTTCATCTTCTTTGTTTACATACTTTAAAATAATGCGCAGCAAAATAATATTATCCATATCATCTGTATCATTACTGTATATTGTAAATTAAATATTTTCCATAAAAAATTATTTGTATGCATGCAAAGCATGCATGATTTGTTTAGATAATAAATTATACAGTAAAGCAACAATATTTGTAAATTTACATGTCACTGGTAAACAACACAAAATAAAACAATAATAACTTTAAAACAATAATTACTATATAAAATTAATACAAATAAAATCGGGTTATTATGATTCGAACATAAAAATTCCTCATCCCAAATGAGGCGCCCAACCTACCAGGCTCTAACCCGTATTAATATAGATGTATATAATAGTTAATTATAGTATAAATTTATTAAAATAATTTAAGTGTACCGTGCCAGCGTGCCAGCGTGCCAGCGTGCCAGCGTGCCAGCGTGCCACCTATAAAACCATGTTATACAAGCAGTCTCTTTATTCTGATAAGGCATTGTTACAGAGAATATCCGATTCGAACGGATGTGGTCAAATGAACCGAATAAGTTTCAAGCTTATCACCTTAGACCACTCGGTCAATTCTCTTTTATTACATGGTTATGGTTTATTTATGGTATGTATTGTATTCGCCGATACATACCATAAATAAACTGTAAGCATCTTATTTGATTCCTCAGCGAATTGAACGCCAAACCTACTCTTATCAAAAGTATACTTTACCTATTAAGTTAAGGAACCTTGTATTATGTTGCAGCATATTGTATAACTGCTTATGCTTGAAAACAAAGCAAGATTTATTATTGTTATATATTTTGTTGGTATTGCATGTAAAATTTAGTATACTGTATGTACTTATTTTTTTAATAAACATGCTTTGCATGCACCCTAGTATGTCCCCATAAACTAAGCTTAATGCGTGTTTTACTCGATTATTTTCTTCATTACATTCTAAAATTTATATGTTAAATCAGTAGTGTTTAAGATAACATATGTGAAACACCAGTAAAAATAGTGCAAAGTATTAGGAAACAAAAAGCGTAGCATCAAAAACAAAACTAAAAGCTAGACCTAGCACAGGTTTATTGTTTATATGTTATAATTATATTATATAACAAGAAATACAAATATAAACAAAAACAAAAAATAAATAATTCAGTAAACGATTTATACTAGATATCTATAATAAACCATTAATAAAATAACATTAATCTAATAAAACTGGCTCCAGAGCATGCGGAGCGGGAAAAAGATGATTCGAACATCTAGGTGTTAATTACACAATATTTAGCAAATACATTGCCTTACCATTGGCTATTTTCCCTTCATATATTGCTTTAAAATAAACATTAAACAACATACACTAAATGTATTAGTATAAATACGTACGAGTTAGACCGGCTTCGATCCGGTATCCACTTTCTCGACAAGAAAGGACTTTGCCTATTAAGTTACTAACCCTGTGTGAATTTTTGTTTTTTTTTATATTAGCTGCATGCTTTGCATGCAACCTTCCTTTTTAATTCATAACACACAAACTATGACAAATTAAGCATTAATAAGGCTTAATCTAACAAGATTGTTTAACAGCTGAAACTCGATAAAGTTTACTACGGAGTACGTAGTACGGAGTACGGAGTACGGAGTGGCGCTGCTTGCACTCCGTAAGCATGAAAAATTTAAACCTTAATTAAAACAATGTGTATATGATATAACCAAAAGATAAATATAATAATACACCGCATTCCTTACGGTCAGTCGGAATCGAACCGACACACTTTGTTTGGAAGACAAATGGTCTACCATTAACCTATGTCCGTTATTAATATTTTTACATTAAGGTATATAAACTTGAAAACTAATGTAATTATATAATCACTATTTATTTACCTTTAAATATTTATATATAAACTATGTTAAATTTAATAACCATGTATCTGAATCATACTCATACTGATATCATGTTTTATTATTTGTGTAAAATTTATATTTGTTTGTGTTGTTAAAAACAATTATGAACCTCAATAATAAACGGATATAAATAAAATTAATCAAACTATATCAACGAAGTGTCAATAAAGTATGGAAGTCTCAAAACCCAGATGATGATTTTCAGTAAAATGATAAGCTAGAAATCTTCATAAACCTACTGCAATAAAAGCAGTACCTATCATTACATGTAAGCCGTGAAAACCGGTACCAAAATAAAAACAAGAACCATATGTACTATCAGATAATGTAAATGAAGAAACTGTATATTCTAAGCCTTGTAAAGCAGTAAATATTATGGCTAAAACTATTGTATAAAATATTGCTTGTAAGCCTCCTTTTCTGTTTCCTTGTATTAAACAATGATGAGCATAAGTAACTGTAAAACCAGATGCTAATAATATTAATGTATTAAGTAAAGGTAATTCAAAGGGATTAACCGAATCTATACCCTTAGGTGGTCATTGAGCTCCGACTTCTACAGCTGGTGATAACGCACTATGAAAAAAAGTTCAAAAGATAGCTAAAAAAAATAAAGCCTCACTTACTATAAATAGACCCACACCCATGTTCAATCCTCTTTGTACCGCTAAAGTATGATTACCTAGATATGTTGCTTCACTAATAATATCTCTAAATCAAAATGACATAGAAAGTATTACAGACAATAAACCCAAAAATACGAAATCTTGTGCAGAAAAAAACCCATGCATAGTAAGTACACCTGATGTAGTAAGTACTAAAAGAGATATAGAAGTGTAGATAGGTCAAGGTGAAGGTGATACTAAATGAAACGGATGAACCTGAAAACTGTTTCTTGTTTTAAATATCATTTATCATGCTTTTTTAACTTGCGCATATTATGTTTTGCTTATATAATATGCTTTAATTTATTGCTAATTTTGTACCATGTTTTATATATGCCTTAATCTTTTTTTTGCTTATAGCTAATAGCCACATAATAATATGAAATCAAAGAAACCAAACTAAAAATAAGGGATACTAAGCAAATAGCTATATATGCATAATTACGTAAAAAAAGAGAAAGATATAAATAACACAAACTCATGTTTTGTTAGCATACTTTGTCAAGCATATCATAAATAATGCAACATAAAAAACACAACAATCAGCTAATATATATACTAAAATGATTATATTAAATAAGACCTGTGGGATTTGAACCCACGTATTAATGATTAAAAGTCATACATTCTACCAATTAAACTAAGGTCTCTATATTAATTTTTATTTATACATTGTTAAAAGAGCTTATACTAGCCTATAGATTCAGATATTTTCTTGCAGGCCTGCACTTACTAAGAAGGGGTAATATTTTATATGTCATTTTGGTCTAATGATATCATGATAATAGTAACTTATTAACAAATCAATAAATAACATCACAATAAATATAAGCGCTGGTTATATATATATGTGAGCAGCATAATATACAATATAATTAAAATCATAATACTAGCCTACATTGCTTGCATGCAGCAAATATAAATAAAAAATAAATAACCATACTCTATTTTTATTACTAAATTGTGGTGTTTAAGACATTATAAAACGAATTAATTTTTTTGTTTTATTGTTATAACAATAGCACCAACCATGGCCAACAGTAATATAATAGAAGTTATTATTAATCATATAGAGTAACTAGTGTACATAATATTACCTATACTAGAAATATGTGTTGTTTCTGTTAAACTACCATCTCAAAATTTAGATGTTACATACAATATCTGCTTATTTTGGTTATTACTAAAAAAATTAAAAAACATAAATATGTACTCACTAGCCTTGGTGTTAACGTTTAAATCATTTAAATAAAACTTTAAATCATCTATAAAATCGCCTTTCAAGCTAGAAGAATTCATGCTTAACATATTAATAGGTAATATTTGATAAACAGAGTAGTTAAAACAGATAACAATAACCATTGCTAATGGGATGCTACTACTCGTATCATTTAAAAGTTCAGATATCCTAACATTGATTAACATTAATATAAATAAAAATAATATTGATACTGCCCCAACATAAACCAATAAGTATGATAATCCTATAAAGTTTATACCTAATATAAACAGATAACATGCTATACTCAAAAAAAGGCCTATTAAAAACAATACCGAGACTATAGGATTTTTGCTGATTATAACAAAAATACCTGATAGTATAGATGCCAATGAGATAATATTTAAAAACTCAGTCTTAAACCCATTGGCATAAGTTTCGTCTATAAGCAATAAACTAAACATAATATTAAGGTATATATGTCTGTCTTAATATATAATAAAACAACAATAACTATTGCGTACTTGCCGTTTTTACTATATATAAGAGATCGGTAATTAACTATACATATGTTTTCAAATAAAAAAGACATGTGTAAGACTCGAACTTACAATCCTTGTGGCCGAAACACATCGCTTAACCAATTAAGCTAACATGCCTTATATGTATATATGCATATAATTTTTTATCGTGTACACCATTAAGGTATATGATAAATAAGGTATCTTGATATACATCAATATATAGTTATATAATGAGAGACTTGTACATTACAAAATTAAACTGTGGGTGGGTATGTACAATACAAAATTTAAGTTGTGGGCATGTACACTATAAATGTTGCCTATAAAAGCAAAGCCTTCAAAGTGAATTGAACACTTATCAAAATATTAACAGTATTTCGCTCTACCGTTGAGCTACAAAGGCTATTAAAGAAAAATAACTATTAAAACACAAAATATAAAATTTAAAATCATGCACGCAAAGCACGCACTAAAATAAAAAAGGTGTTTTATAATGCTTATGTCATGTAATGCTACATGTAACTCATATATATTTTTAGGGTTTTTGTTTTCAAATAATATAGAAAAAATAATAACTAAAGTTTTGGCGTTTTTATGTTAAATATTATTGGTGCGTGCTTTACGTGCATGATAATTTAAAATAAATTTAACCAAGAACACTCGGATTCGAACTGAGAAAAAGAAGACTGAAGCTTCTCATTTTACCATTAAATTATATTCTTATTATACTTAACATGATCTAGGTATTTAGGTTGATACCAATATACTTTTATTTATGGCTTATGTTCATTATTGTTAGCGCGGTATCAAAAGAACAACAAAAAATTTCCTTACATAGTAACATTATATAGCATTCACGATTGATGTTTATGGATCTTTCCTCTTTTCTCATGCATGCAAAGCACGCACCAATAATATTTAACATAAAAAAACAAAATAAATAAAATCTAAAATAAATAAAATATAGAAAAATAAAGCAAAACAAAGAAAAATAAAAAATAAGGAAAAAATAATCATGATTCAAATGCTTACATATGAGCGTACGTTATATAAAGAGTTTTTGATATATAATAAACTGTTATAAAAAAATATTTAACTTAACGTAAAAAGTTAAAAAAAAAATAGGAAGGAAAGGAATTGAACCTTCGACAGCAAAAGCTATTGAGTTTACAGCTCAACCCGTTGTACCAACATACGGAACCTTCCTTGTGCTTTTATAATAATTTTTTACATAATATACTAATTAAAACACCTTGTGATTGCTTATTTGCTTAATGTTAGTAGTTATACCTAGTTACCTTTATTACAATAAAAGTAAACATTTTGTAAAATTAAGCATAAATATTATAACTGATGTTTATTTTGTAACAAACACATACGAACAAATAAGAACAACAAAAAGCATAGAACATTTGGGGGTGTTATAAAAGAATAAAATATGCTCAACTATTAGTTTTAATTAGTTTTATCTACCTTTTAGCTAAATAAATAGCCACTTAATAGGCATATTTTATTCTTTCACAACCGGGAGGGGTGCTCCACAAGGGGTGATTTTAATATACATAAATCCCGTGCAACTTCCACTACACGAACCGTATTTCGACTTAACACCAATTAAAGTCACGCATACGAAGACAACATGCCTAAGTATTTGAACAATATCGCCCAAAATTTAAATAAGCACTAGCCAAACTTATTGCACATACTTTTTTCAGCGCCTGACGAGTAGTTAGTACCTATCTGAGATTAGATTCACCGTGCCGTACTTATACACGATTACTAGTAATTCCTTTTTCACGCAGTCGAGTTACAGACTGCAATCCATGAAATGTTTATCCATTTTTGGAGGATTAGCTCAATTTCACAATTTCACATCCTTTTGTAAGGTTTATGTGGCACGTCTATAGCCCACAATATTTAGGCCATGATGACTTGTCTTAGTCCCTGTTATCATATCCAATATAGCGGAGAACTACTTTATATATAAATAAAGTAAGGGTTTACGTTAATTTAATGGAACTAACCAAAATCTCGCGACATTAACTGAAGACAGCCGTGCAACGCTTGTAAATATATTCTCTTTTATGATGCTTAGTCACATAAATGGGACATAAGCATCATTTTAATTGTCTACAAATATGTTAGTAGAAATCAATAAAAGATAAATATAAATATTCAAATTGTGGTAAGGTTTTTTGTGTATCATCAAATTAAACAACATACTTCACTACTGGTTTCAGAAACGGTCTAATGATTTCAGTTCCAATGTTGCCAAATTACTCTTGAGGTGGAATGCTTACACTTTCATTTATAGAATAAATTGCAGATCTAATCTATGACATTCATCATTTTCTGCTTTGACTATTGGGGTATCTAATCCTGTTCGCGACACAAAGCCTTCGTCCCTCAACGTCAGTTATCACATAAGGGGATGCTTTCACCTATACCTGTGCCATAGTTTCTCATACGAAAAAAGGTATAACAAAATTTCATCTCTACACCTGCAGTACTTTAATACCCCCTCATAAGTAACTCTAGCGAATTAGTCCCTCCTATGGCTTTATTCGCTGTCTAGGTACCCTTTAAACCAATTAAAGATGAATAACACTAGTCTTTTACGTATTACCGCGACTGCTGGCACGTAATTTGGTCAAGACTTAGGTAAGCAATGTCATTATCAAAAATCTACCTAGAATTTTATTTGATATAATCAATTTTGCATCAACTGTTTGTTGGTGCAATCAGCTATTGCTATACATTCTTCCAAATTGCTGGTTCAGCCGTTAGGCTATTGACCAATATTCCTCACTGCTGTGATAATAATCGTGGGATTTATTCAGTCCCACTGTGATCGATCAACCTTTCAGTTTCGACTACGTGTAAAAGGCTAGTTAAACCACTACTTTAACTACTACAACTACACGAGATACATGCTTCTCAGAGCGAAACCTTAGTTCCTTTGTTATTATAAGGGATCTTTCTCCTTACTCCAAGGCAGTCACATTATCTTATACTCACCTGTACACCACTGCTTCGCTCATATTTTAAAAATATGAGCGAAGTCGTACGATTAGCATGTGTCAAGCATTTGGACAGCGTTCACTCAGAGCCATCATCAAACTCAACTTTTTTTTATTTATGTAAATGTTTATGCTTTTATTACATATGCATATTTCACATTATAATATTATAACTTATATTCTTTTGTTTGTGTGGTATAAAAGTGTTTTACATACCACCATTACAGTATTTTAACAATTGTATAGTATAATTTAACATGTATATAACAGGCTACGGAGTACGAAGTACACAGTACATAGTACGAATTACGAATTACGAATTACGAGTTACGAATTACGGAGTAGTACTGCCTGCACATCGTAAGCGTAATATTTTGTCCTTAATTTACTTATATACATATGTTTTTCGATTGTTGTTTTTTATGCTTACAGAGTTAAGCATAGAAAAAAAATAAAGTCTATTTGTTAAGTTATCAATAATTAAATGATAACTTAACTTTTACGCACATTTACGGATACAGGTAAGCCGGTTCCTGTAGTTGTTCATTACTCTAAACAAAGGCTAAATTTGGGATTGATATTTCAATTGTAATTATACTAAACTAATAAAAATCATATTTAAAAAGTATATTATTAATTTGCTGTTAAAAACCAAAAATTTTATCTTTGCATCATTAATATGCATAAATCTAATTAGCTTTGGACTTCCCTATGCTATTAATACTAAGATAGCATCAAACAATATGTATCACAATAAAATATTTGTTAGTTTTTTTAAACAATGCTAAAAAATAACCATATAACTTTATTTTAAACATATCATAATTATCAGCAAACAGTAAAATAATATATATGTATATATACTTTAAACATTAGTTATGCCTTACTATTGGTATATTTAAAACAAAGTTTAAGCTATTAAGGAAGCAAAACGTATATATTAGTATTATCTATTATAGTTTTGTTACAAAAAGACGAGCCGTAAATAAACGAATGAACCTTGGTAAAATATATTTTGAAAATATGTATATCATTGTTGCAAGTAAGGCAAAGGCAAATATAATTTGATTTAAGAAATAAAAAGGTACCAACTGTGGCATATGAAATATAAAGACTGTATGTTGGTGCTATCATTACTGATTTCTGCATCATAATCTAACTAAAGATAGGGTTAACTAAAACGAAGAATTAAACTATAATCATAAAACTTCAGACTTACTTTTTTATTAAATAAAAAAGATGCATTCTAGGAGTATCGACAATAAGTAATAAATTAGGCATAACGTAAATAAAGCAATGTAGGAAACTGTTATAAATTTCATGCTACGCACCCTCGGTTTGCCTTAAATATCATGCTTGCAAAGCACGTACCCTATAATATAATACGTAATTTAGAATTATAATTTTATTTTCAATTATAACTTTATTTTCAATTATAACTTTATTTCCAATTATAATTTTATTTTCAATTATAACTTTATTTCGAATTATAATTATGCTGCTACGCACCATAATAAAACAACTTAAGATATCTTGACATTATTTTTATACAAATGTAATAAATTACGGTTACTAGGTTGTTAAACGTATAAATATTAATTTATTATCTGCAAATAAGCTATATATAACTAACTTTGGACAGTAGATGGAAGACTTGATATGTTTATCCTTATCTAGTGTAAATCCAAGGCATCTTTAATATATGAGGAAGTTAATACTACAAACACTTGTGCTTGTATAAAAGCTATACCCAGTTCTAATCCTGAAAACGCTATAATAAACGCTAAAGGTATTAAACCTACAAAAAAATAAACAAAACCTGAAGTCATAATGTTATAAGCAAAGCCACTTAATATGTTTAGCAGCATATGCCCACTCAAAATATTAGCTGCTAGTCTTAACCCCAACGATACGTTTCTAGCTAAATACGAAATAAATTCTATTATTACTAATAAAGGTAAAAGACCCAAAGGACAACCTGCAGGTACAAGTAAAGAAAATAATTTTAAGCCATGTTTTTGAAAACCTAATATAGTTGCTCCTAACACTACTGTAAAACTAATAAAAAATGTAAGAATGAAGTGAGAAGTAGATGCAAAACTATATGGAACCATACCTACTAGGTTGTTTATAAGTATAAATAGGAATAGTGTGTATATAAAAGGAAAGTAAATTTGCCCTGTCTTGGAGTTTATTTGGTTTATAACTATACTATTAATAGTAGCATATATTGACTCTTGACTTATTGATCAGTGATTAGCTACTATCTTATCTTTATTAATACCTAATAAATTAAAAGCCAAAGCAATAACTGTAGCGATTATTAAATAAAATGCTATATTGGTTATAAATATACGTAAATAACCTAAAATAGGAACATCTAGACATATAAGATTTCTAATTTCAAACTGATCAAGTGGGCTATTGGCTCTGTATGACATTGTGCTTGGCAATTTTTTTGTTATAACCAATATACCATCTACTATTTCAACCCGATCACCTTCTGATACTGAAACAGTCAAATAACCTTTTTCTCATGGTTCACATTCTTGTGGTATAGTGGTAATGTATCAGATAGAAAATAATACTATAGAAAAGAATATTATTAATGATAAAAATACAGCTAAATTAATTGAATACTTTCGCATGTATAGTAAAGTAAATTTAGGTCACAATCGCATTTCGCTAAAATAAGTCATATAATTTTTAAAATGTAGAAAATACTAGAAGATTAGACCTTATGTAGAAAAGCTGTTTTATTGCCTCACTGTCTAGATGTTTAGCTGCCTTTATACTAGGTTACATATTGATGTTTGTTGGCGCCAATACAGCGGACTTAAACTTTATAGCTGTACATACATATGTAGGCTATAACCAGGGCATATATAAGCTGGTTACAAGGCAACTGACGGTTGCCACCGCATACGCAGAATTGGGATATAAGACTTTGAATACAACGTGTTTGTACGGAAAAGTTAATCTGTCCTTTATTTAAATTTATTAGGTTTATGCTATTAAGAGTAACATAAACATAATCGCATTATTAGGACTTATACCCGTCTGTGCATAAAAGTAAATACAATCAAATACTGATGCGGAGCAATGCAGAGCAATACAGAGCAGGAACCCCTATTCTATTCGGCCGTCTACTCCTGATAATAGTGCTCCAAATTTTCCTTATGCCCTTGTTCATGTTGCCCGTGCTGCCCGTGCTGCCCATGCTGCCCGTGCTGCCCGTTTGATGGCTGGACCTGCTGCCCATTTGATTGATAGGCCGCCTATCCCTTTTGGTTAATAGCCGCCCACCCATTTACATTTGATAGATAGCCCTGCTACCATTTGCATTTGATTGATAGGCCTCCCACCCGTTTTATTAATAGTCTGCTACCCATGCTCAAGCTCTTGCTACTCGTACTGCTCAGGCGTCTCGTCCAGATACCGGTGCTCCAGATTTTAGTTATTCAAATTGTGGCGATTAAGACCTTCGTCACCCAAATGATTGCTGCTACGCACCCAAATTGTCATGATCATTTTTTGCCTCTAGAGCAAAAGACTGATCTACAGCTAGAGAGTGGTCACACATAACTATTTCTACTTTATGCGCTTACTTTCTTTAGGTTATTTTGTTAAGGTTATTAAATTAATAACCTTAACAAAATAACATTAACAAAATTGATCTTATATCTATTTATGCAACATACAATAATAAAAATGCCATCATAAGAGCAAATAATCCTGTAGCTTCTGCAAAGGCAAAACCTAATATAGCATAAGCAAACAATTGTCCTCTAAGGGCGGGGTTTCTAGCGACACCCAATATTAATGCTCCAAAAACAACACCTATACCAACACCGGCACCAATTAAACCTGTTGTAGCCATACCTGTACCTAAAATTTTTGCCGCTTGTATCATTATCACTTTCGTCGAATTCGTTAATAGTATTAAAAAAAACAGGACCATATAACTAATAAAAAGGGTTAAGTCCCTATAAATGAAAACGCATACTTAACAAATAAAATTGTTAAAACTAACAACATACTTAAGCCAATAACAGTAATAATAACTGTATCGTAGCATACCAATTGGATTTTAATACATGTATTTCCATTATTATATGGTTTAATGCTTTTATTTTTAGATACTAAAAATATATATCTAGGTGTTAATACTAATGTATACCTAGCTATATACCAACAAGAAGCCTATGCATATATAGAAACACATGGTACTACGCCCCAACCCCGCGTAATACAGTGACAACAGCCAGATATTTTGCCTCCTTATATTAATATGTAGTAAATATGACTAATTATTTATAATGTATGTGTTATCACATACATTATACAGTATATTTAAAATCACTAAATGAATTTTTCGTTTTATAAATCAAAAGATGCAAACTTACGTAGTACCAAAAAGAAAGGAATGTATACCTTACTCAGTATTATTGATTAAAAAAAGAAAAATTTCATCTAATTAAAAGGGTTTTACTATCTAATAATTATTATGTTTATATTTATACTCTAAATTTTTATTTACATACCCTTGACACCTATTTTATGGATGTTTAGTTTTTATATGCTTACGATGTGCAAGCAGCGCTACTGCGTACTATGTACTACGTACTACGTATTCCGTACACCATACTCCGTAGCAAAACAATAAGTTAAGCATGCATTATTAGGAAATTTCCCTTTATATTGAGTGTTATATATTTCTTTCTTATTATTCTTCTTAGGGAGCATGAGACAAATTAGGAGTGTATAAAATCAAAGGAGAGCGAAACAGCAGGAAATAAAGTAAAGAGTTAAATTTGAGCAAAAAAGGGGATCAGCTTAGATGTGCTTAATATTATATATGTTAAATAAAAAATTAGGCTTAAAAATAAAACAAATTATTATACCAGTTATAATTTATATATGTATTAATTATAGAATCCCAACCGTCTGTATAGTTTCCTATTAGTGTGTAGCTTTTGCAAACATGCTTATAAAGTTCTAATAGATAAAAAGGTTTAACTTTTAAAACGTGCAAATTATTAAATATTATCTAGATAAAAAGAGAGTAAATTCTTATCTAATATTCGAACTTAGATCCAGATATTAATAATATTCGAACTTAGATCCAGATATTAATAATATTCTGCTCTACGATTAAGCTAATAAGTATATAAAAATTTTTATATATTTATAGATAAAACGTTAATAGGTGCAGCGCTGCAGCAAACATCTATAAATTTGTTTTTATACAATTTAGTTTATTAGAGATATGGAGGAATCGAACCTCTTATATATGATCTGCAATCAAACCGCACTACCCTGTACAACATATCCCTTATTTTAATCTATACATATCTGATATTAAAGTATAATGGGTCTAAATCTGTAAATTTTAATTATTATATGTACTTAGTTACCGAGATGCCTAACTGTGATTGGTGCGCAGCATAACTTGGTAAGTATCCATATTTAGGCACACTAGTCAAAATAAACAAAGCCAAATTAATTGCATTTTAAAATAATGTGTTTACGCATTTATGCATCAAAACAAGTAAAATATAATGACTAGTAAACTACTAAAAACTTAAAATAGAAAAATTGTATAGATGGAATATAAAATAGCAAGCAACCAAAAAAGGGAATTCTTATCTAAGACTCGAACTTAGATACAAATATTAGAAGTATTCTGCTCTACCATTGAGCTAATAAGAATAATATTAATAGTGCTTATGTATATAAGTAATTGTGTATATAAATAATTGCGTAGATAAATAAAGTAAGTAGTGGTATACGATTAAATTGTTTTGTTAATACAAAATACTGATGGTTATTGCCTATGAAATATTAGTATAAATGTGATTGCTTAGTAAGTAGCGCAACATAACTACGTAAGCATCCACACCACGCGGTACTGCTGCGCAGCACCTCTTAATATTTTGTTAACATAACAAAATATTTTATTAGTATTTGTCTTTTTATTTTAGGAAACACAATCAATGTAGCGGATGTTGCGATTGTAAGGGATGCAGAAAATGTACCGCATGCAACATATGTAGCACAAGCAATAAATATAGCTCATGCTAACCTATCGGAGGAAAGACAAAATAAAATTTGCGACTAATCATCGATGTAATTATTGTTCTCGTAATCATGATACAAATTTTTCTATGGAAACTGACTCTATGACAATAGGCATAGAACTATGTAATATACCACAGATCTCCGAGCATTGTCCATAAAAAGTTCCTTCTCTACTGATAATAACAGATGTTTGGTTTAATCGCCCAGGATAAGCATCACACTTTAGACCTAAAGCAGGACAAGCTAAAGAATGTATAACATCAGCCCCTGTAACAATAATTCTTATATGAGTATGTTCTGGTAAAATAAGTCTGTTATCTACCTCCAGCATTCTAAGCGTACCATCTTCTAAATCAGATTCAGGTATTAAGTACGAATCGAACTCAATAAACTCATCATCACTGTTTAAAAAGTCAGGATACTGATAACTTCAATATCATTGATGTCCTTCTGCTAATATAGCCATTGCTGGATCAATTACTTCATCCATTAAATATAATAACTTAAAAGACGGGAAAGCGATTAAAATTAATATTAAAGCAGGAGTAATAGTTCAGATCAATTCAATCAATGTACCATGACTTGAATATTTATATGAAATAGGTGATTCTCTAGTAGTATATTTTCTAACTATGATTATTAATAATCATCCTACTCCAAACAGTATTATCACTAAATAAAACAGTATATTATTATGTAATTCGACTAAAGCTTCCATTTGCGGTGATGCACTATCTTGAAAATATATACCTCAGGGTCTAGGTGTATCACTTCGCACATTATTAAAAGCAGAAGCCGCAGATTTAATATAATTAAAGCCATCATGAACAATACGCTCATTGATTAAACCATTATCATCCCCAATATTACCACGACCTGATGTAATAAGAGAACCTTTGTTTGCATCAATGATTCCCTCCATATTATGTTTGTAATTAGGATTAACTTCACCACCTCCTATCTTTTTTACAAAACGTGTTATTGTAATATATCACCCGGTATCAGGATCTATCATCTCACAATCTCCATTTCTATGCTGAACTTTTACAAGGTGCTTGGTCAATTTTGGAGGTATAGCTCCGTGCATATCGGCTTGACCTGAATACAGGCTAGCTGGGTTTTCAGGATCAGGAGGGCATATAGCGGTTGTTCCATCCTTACTTAAAGTACTAGTTTTAGAAAGCGGATCAGCACCTAACTGATGCTCTCCTCTGCCAGTCATACGATCAGCGATATTACTTAAAGGTATAGGATTAGATTGAACCATATTTAAACCATGTGATAACTGTCTTCTATCATCTGATTCCAAAGATTCATCTGATTCCATATATAGTTCAGTCAATGTATTTTCAACTAAACTAATTAATGGTACTATAATTAAAAAATATGCAAAGTAAACAACTGTAGATATTTGTCCAAATTCTATAAATGGGGATTCCACATGTTTAGCACCTAGTTCCATCAAGATTAAAAAATTAGCTACAAATAAAAAAAAAGCTACTTTACTTAAAGGTTTAAATTGTATACCCCTAGACCTAGAAAGATCAGTGAAGGGCATAATTAATAATATTAATATAGCAGAAAACATAGCAATTACACCTAATAGTTTATTAGGTATAGATCTAAGTATAGCATAAAATGGTAAAAGATATCACTCAGGTACTATGGCAGGAGGAGTTTGCATTGCATTAGCCATCACATAATTTTCACTGTCTCCTAATCTATTAGGCATAAAAAATACAAATATAGATAACACTAATATAAAGATAAATATGGTAATTAAATCTTTAAAAACGAAATAAGGGGCGAATGGTAATCTATCATAATTAGCTGAAGCACCCAAAGGATTACCTGAACCTGCTTTTTCATGCAGTACTATCATATGCATTAAAACTAAAGCAGCTAATATAAAAGGTAAAACAAAATGTAAGGCAAAAAATCTATTTAATGTAGCATTATTTACACTGAAACCACCTCAGATAAACTCAACTATATCTTGTCCAACTCATGGTATGGCGCTCATAAGACTAGTTATAACTGTTGCGCCTCATAAACTCATTTGACCATAAGGTAAAACATAACCCAGGAATGCTGTAGCCATCATTAAAATAAATATAACTGTACCTATAGTTCAAACTAATGTTCTAGGAGCTTTATATGATCCATAGTATAGTCCTCTACCTATGTGGAAATAAACTGTAAAGAAGAATGCGGAAGCTGTGTTTGAATGTAAATATCGTATCAATCATCCATTGTTAACATCACGCATAATATGTTCTACAGAATCAAACGCTTCTAAAACATTAGAATTGTAATGCATTGCTAATGTTACTCCTGTTATAATTTGTATTATTAAACAAAAGGCCAATAAAGAACCAAAGTTTCATAAAAAACTTAAATTAGATGGTTGCGATGAATCTATTAGATATGAATTAACCAACTTTAATAAAGGATGACTCTTGAATATTCTCATTTTTATCATATATGTGTTATAACTTTATTTATAAAAATTAATGTGCCTACAAAACAAATAAGGTTATGGTAGGCTTTATGATTTTTTGCGAATTATATATAAACGCAATCTGTTCTATATATGTAATTCGCAATCTGTTTTATAAATATAATAGTAAATATTCTCATATCTATATGGTTGTAATGTGATCGCTTACGAAGTAGCGCAATATAATATCGTAAGCATCCACAACATTTATTTTTATTTATATTTATTTTTCGTTACTTAATTTAGGATATTTATTATATTTCCATAATACTAACGAAGTTATGCAAAAAAAATTAATAATTCGTGAATTATATATAATATACTTAATCGTTTTTAAATCAGTTTTTGTTTTATGTGAGTTGTTTATGTCACATATCCAGCTTTTACAAGACGGCTCAGACTGTTTAATCATCTTTAATTATTTTCTATATTTAACGCAAGGCAACATACGCATAAATGGCACACTTGTATGTGTAGGCTAGAATGCAAACATTACTCTTATTTTTATTTGTTCCGCTGCATAACTTCGTAAGCACTAAAATAAATAAAAGTCATATAATAAAGTATTAGTAAATACGAAAAACATAACGCAGTAAGACATCAATCCATAAATATATTATTAGGTATAAATATATGTATTTATAAACAAGATAAACATAAACAACATATGATTATAAATTGAATAAATATAAAAAAGACATATTGATATAAATAATAAATATAAATGTCTAGGTAAAAAACTACTGATTCATACCTTCATACCATAAGATCCAATACGTATGTAAGATTCAGATTTGGTATGCTGCAGGTTAGATTTTGCAAAACCTCTTAAAGTAACCGAAGATAAGCCTTTGTAAGAAGAATCCATATCTTTTATATTACCCGTATATCTAAGTTTAAAAACAGATTTAGCAGCAGTATTACGCTTAGTCAATCTTCCTGCTGCCTCAATTCTTATACCAGTTACGTCCACGTTTTTTATATTTTTAAACACTTTTTTTTGTCTATTATGTGTATAATCAGAAGATGTTAAGTTTAAAAATGTAGGTGTAAAAGCTGCTTGTTTTTGGTTTTCAATAAACATACTATTGCATGTATTGCAAATGTTATTTACGTGTTTAGATGTTTTATAATTTTTAAATATATCCATACCCCGGCCGGTATATACTATTGATAATAATGAATCTACTCCATCCTTATCTTTTGGTTGCGTAGCATGAACACGTAAAAGGTCATTATTACTATTAATATTTAAGCTTTGATTATTATTCGTAGTATTTACTTTCAAAATTTCACTATTATCACTAAATGGTAATTGTAAATCTTTCTTGTTATTACTTGTGTTTAAGTTAAAGGCCTCATTATTAGTAAAGCTGTTTGCTCTTAAGTTTTGTAGTCTCTTTTCTCGAGTATATATATCATTATATACTGCTAATTTATCCATATCTGGTACTGTAAATAATCATAAAGATTTATCTAATACCTTAATTATATTATTTTTTCTATTTTTTAATTTTGTCATTAATGTTTCTGAAAAAATATAACTATTAAGATATATATACTTAAGATCAACAATATTAAACTGAATATTTTTATTGTAAATTTTTTGTACCAGGTCTACCAAAGGTAAAATAAACCTTTGGTCAAATTTAGACTTATTAAATTGTATTAATTGCCTAATGTAAATAGATAGTATTTCTTCGCGTAAAGATTTAGCAGCATAGTTCTTGTAAAAAGAATAAAACTTTTCATTATATATACATTTACCATACCATGTCTCAGCACTATGTACGTGTGCAAAATTATTGGTAGTATTCGCATGTGCAATAGCATCCATATTTCTTGATATGTTACTTTTTTGCCGTTGTATTTTGGAGTCAAAAAGCAAGATATCAAAACCTTTATTTTTAATTGTTTTTAATTTAATGTTAGAAGGTCAGTCTCCCTTATTTACAAAATCAGGAGCCGTGTTAGAATTTAAAATATTTTCTTTTATAAAATAGGGTAAAAAAGTATCCATTACATCTAAAGAAGCAATCTTTTTTAGTTTATTAAGATAATATATTTTTTGTCTATTGTAAGTATATATGGTGATAATTATCTGGTCATTTGTATGTTTCAATTGTGGTTTGCTAGTTAATATCTTGTTGATAGATAGCCTTCTAGCTTTAATACGCAAACGACGAGATTTAATACTTTTTTCTAATTTACGGCTATAAAAATTAAAATAACTTTTTACTATTTTAAGTAGAATCTTATTGAGACTAGGTAAAATTTTAAGCAAATTTATATTAAATGTATAGATACTATTGTACCATTCATCACTCAATGGAGAGAAATGTCGTGGTTTACCTATGTAATTATTCGCCTTTATCTCTGTTTGCGGCTCCGCAGGAGCCAACCTTTTTAATAATATATGATTTTTTGATGCTTGCTGATCTAACTTTTTGTATGCATCAGTACTATACTGTAATTTATTATTTAGTATTTGATGTGTATTTTTACTTACCATACTTCTGTCGCTGTGAAACAATATCGGGTTTTTTGCTACTAAATGCCTCGTAACATAACACATATAACTCTTAAAATTATTGTAATTATAAATCATGTTATTTCTACTAATATATTTGTTGTTTACATTTTTGAAAACATTATCGTTATCACTATTTTTGTATTTATTTTGCAAAAGATTGTTGTTATATTTATTTTTATTTTTTATTTATATTATATAATAACACGTATACTAATATATAAAATAGTTAATATATAATAATAAAAAGGACATCATTAGCCGTATAGCTTTACTTGTATATTATATGGCTTTATATATATATAATATACTGCCCTAAAATTAACCTTTAAGTTTTTCTTATCGGTATTACATAACATGCATACTATAAGTTATGCATACTATAAGTTATACGTACTATAAGTTATGCATGCTATAAAGGATGTTATTGCTACTTATATTATTGTTGTTGTTCAAAGCCGTGCCTGAAATATTTGCCGCTTGTATAATTATAACACTTTAATTTATTAATACTAGTAATAAGCTTATAAAGAAACATAGACACAAGGTATTACGCCCAACCACGCATAATACAGTGACAACAGCCAGATATTTTGCCTCCTTGTCTTGAGAATCTTATATGGCAACAACCCGATATGTAAGGCTGAGGTACAAAAGGCTAGTTAATTAAATAGAAATAAGATATACACCAGGCATTATAATCATGTTTTACTAGTATACACTAAGCATTCTTAGTCAACATCATTATCATGATTTATAGGTGAATTAACAGTGTTTTCCTCCTTAGTACTATGTTGATAATGAGGATTTTGCTCCTGAGTACCACGTTTATAATAAGGATTCCCTTCATGACTAAAAAATTTTGCCCATTTTTTACAATCTTCACTTTTAAAATCTTTCTGTATCTCGTCTATTTTATCTGTTATCAGTAGCTTACCCAGATCCAGGTTAGCTCTACTAGTTTTTAGATTTTCTTTAAGACTTTTATCATGGTTACGCTTTTCTATTTCATCCAAGACTGCTAGTTGCTCTGCAATCCGGGTCTCAAGGTTTTTGTACTCCAAAGATTTGCTAACTCTTTCAGATATCTTGATATTATGATAATATAACCTGAGATCTACTACTTCACTACCTGTTTTACAGATACTTGTTTTTTCATCGTTGTCTATTTTTACTTGACCCATAGTATGTCTACCTGACTTATCTATTAATTTTAATAGTTCATCAGGAGACTCTAAATTATTTTCCCAGAATTTTGAATATGGAGAATTAGCGGAAGCTAGTTTTAATCTCTGTGCTTCAAGCTCGACTTCATATTTAGCTCTAAAGTAATGATCTATATAATCTTGTTGAATTTTCATAGCCTCAAAATGTTGAGGAGACCTTGGTGACTTCATAAACTCCCTTTCGTAAAATTTTTTTTTCTCTCATATATCTTGTTCCAGTATAACTCTTCCTATTCCTTCTTTACCAGTACCATATGCAGCAATAATAGCTTTCTTTATTGCATGTAGAGTATCCTCTGAAGCTTCCTGGTAATATTTAAGTTGTTCAGCCTTATCTTTTGATTCTTGGTCAGAAGTACTATGTGAAGAGCTATCTACAGCAGCGCCAGTAGAGCTCCCTATACCCGCAACAGGAGGATTACCAGCACCACGTCCAGCACCACTGCCCGTACCGCGACCAACACCTGATGGGTTATTACCACCACCGGCACCACCAGCAACTTGATCACCTTCCATCAATAACATTGTTGGGCCATATAGTTCAGATATAATTGCGCGAACCAAAGGTATATATACACTCATTAAAACATAGTATGATATAGATACTTTATTAAAGATGTCTGTAAGAACATTCACATCCAAATAAACTAAAATAATATATCTGCTAGTAAATCCTGTCAAAAATACTATCATACAGCTGTATAAAAATTGTTTATTCAATATTTTATCTAATAATTTCTTTGTTCATAATTTTAAAAACATTGTTGTTATATTTATTTTTATTTTTTATTTATATTATATAATAACACGTATACTAATATATAAAATAGTCAATATATAATAATAAAAAGGACATCATTAGCCGTATAGCATTACTTGTATATTATATAGCTTTATATATAATATACTGCCCTAAAATTAACCTTTAAGTTTTTCTTATCGGTATTACATAACATGCATACTATAAGTTATGTATACTATAAGTTATACGTACTATAAGTTATGCATACTATAAATATGGCAAAAATTAATACAGATATAGTGATTACCTATTAAACTAATAAATAGTAAAAAGACGATATTCCAAAAAATAAATAAAGTTGTTAAACATGCCAAGCATAGTTGGAAAGTTGTAGTTAGCAATACTCACCTTATAATCACTATATATATGATCTATATGCGGTAAACATATATAAAGTTCTAGTGAGTTTTGCTTCAAATACGCTTATTAATAACAAGTGTTTTTTGAAGTTTGCTCAATGTTTGCCAGTAATTATTTAAACATAGGAGGACTAAATTCAACCCGTTATTTTTATCTTTTGTTTTGCATTGCGGAGCAATCAGCATATTTTACTTTTGCTTAGTTTATTTAGTGCTCACGAAGTAGCGCTACTTTGTTGTTCGTATATATGTCTATTAAGTATCAGCAACTAGCAATAAGTTAATAATGGTTAATTTCTTATACTACTAGCATGGTATGCATAGCTTATTTAATTAATCTACTTAGATATATAACACTCCCTTACTGAGTGTTTTACAATATTTTTCTTTATTAAACTTAAGGAAAATAATATAAAACATCGGGTATGGTTCCACACTAAATAGTGAATCAGCGGATTATCAGTAAAGATTAATAAATAAACTAAACGTATGTAGTGATGCAATTGCTTACGAAGTAGCACTACTTCGTAAGCATCCAAACCAGACAGCCAAACATAATATGTGTTAATATTTAACACATTACAGTATATTAATTATTGTAAAAAACAGATAATATACATGTTAACTCTTGATTGCTATTATGTTTTATATAATATATGTAACACTACCTAATAAAATAAGCTACTGTTTAAAACTTAGTGGATAAAATAGGCAGTCATAGATATATTATATTAATAAAATATTTAACCAGCAATTTTTGTATAAGCAGGTTTGGATGTTTTACTAGATAGTAAAATGCAGTCTTGGCTTCAAGAGATTAACCTCGTAATTATGCTTAACAAACTAAAATATCAGAAGCTAAGCATACCTAACTTCGTAAAAAAAAATGATGTTTATTTTTTGCTGTAATGCCTCAATGACCTGATAGCATAGACTGATAAACATATACACTGAGACATTACATAAGTTAAGCTAACACAATAAAGCTTAAAATTATAATATAAAACAAACCTAAATTTTGCACTTGCAGTATAAAAGGTAAGCTGCAATCAATTTTAATCTAAGGTTAGCGCTTATACAGATTAATCTTGCATAATTCAATAAAAATATAATTCATTTTCTATTTATAAGTAATATTTATGTATACAGATAATAAATCATATAATATATAAGTCATATGGTTAATAAAAATATAATTAAATTTAATGGTATATTACACACTATTTTTTTATAAAGCAAGTAATGTATAACATAGGAAGTACGTAACATGAGAAAATAGAAATGTATAACATCAGAACTACGTACTGTCAGTTAATAAAATACTTACGATTAGTAATTTAAGTGCTAATGTATAACATCTAAATAAGTAAATAGTATAGAAATAAAATTTATATAAATATAATTATGCATTAAATAATAACATATGAGTATATAAGCAAAAGTATATGTTAAATAATGGTACATATATATTAAATATTAAATATATAAATTTGCTTTAATTTAAAACAGGCAAGGATAGTAAATTAAAGCAGTTACAGAATAATGTAAACCATCTAATATAGGGGCAGGATATATACCCAAAACTAATGTAAATAAAACCAATGTAAATAAAATATAAGATTCACGTTTATTAAGATCGGGAACATTTACATTGAAAAATTTCGAATATGATCCAGCAAAAGCTATTCTGTTGAACATGTAAATGCTATAAGCAGCAGAAAATATAATAGATGAACTAGCTAAAACTCCTAATATTGTAGACTTTTGAAACGCTCCATATAATGATAAAAATTCACCTACAAAATTTAAAGTAAGAGGAACACCACAGTTACCCAAGCAAAGTATGAACAAAACAATAGAAAACAAGGGCATTACTTGGGCTATACCTCGATAATAAGTTATCAGTCTAGTAGAAGATCTATCATATAAAACACCTCCTACACAAATAAATAAGCCAGAAGACACAAAACCATGAGCTAAACCCAATGTTATCCCTCCTTCTATACCTTGTATTGTATTACTAAAAACACCCATAAGGTAAACTGCAGCATGCGATACAGATGAATATGCTATAAGCTCTTTTACATCTATTGTTCTTAACGTACTTATACTAGCATATATAATAGTAATGACACCAATCAAATATATGAGATAAGTGTAATTTAAACAAGCTTTTGGTAATAAAGGTAATATTAATCTAAGTATACCATACAAGCTTAATTTAAGAACTATTCCTGCTAATATTATACTACCACTTAATGGTGATTCAACATGAGCTTTTAACAGTCAAGTGTTTAAAAAAATAACTGGTGTTTTAACTGCAAAAGCTATAAAAATACCACAAAATAAGAAAAATTGAGTATAATAGTTTAAATTAGTTTTATATAAAGCATCAAAATCAGTGGTTCCAATGATGGAAGACATTGTAACTATAGATAATAATAAAAATAAAGAACCCAAAAGTGTGTATAAAAATAGGTAAAAACTAGCTCTTACCCTGTTGCTTGAACCAAAAGACCCTATCAGTATGAACAAAGGGGGTAATATACTTTCAAAAAAAATGTAAAACAATAAAATGTCTAGTACTAAAAACACGCACAATAGTAGTGTTTCCAACAACAATATTGTTATAAGAAATGATCTTAAGTTGTGGGATATAGATGTTCAATTTGATAACAATGCAATAGGCATTATTATTGTTGTTAACAAAACAAAATATATAGATAAACCATCTACACCTAAATAAAAACTAAAAGTATTTACTTCATGATATTCTTGTACAAATTGAAATTGATTGTTAGTGAAATCAAAAAATGCAAATAACACTAAAGACATGAATAAAGCTAATATTGATGTTTTCAATGCTGCAGATTTAAGGGAAATGTTAGTTCATTTAGTTATATATTTAACAATTAGCACATTTGCAAACGCACTTTCGTGTGCAAGATAATAATCCTCAGATTTAAGCATTATTTCCTTTATATTTTGGTCTTCGTGCTTATTTCCACTAACAGCTTTAATTTTTGCTTTATCATTATCGCCAGTAAGAGCCTCAGCCTTCACATTGTGCATTAACGTGGTAATAATCAGTATTCCTGCCATGGGTATTAATAGTATTAGTATTATTATCACGATACATCCATCATATAAAAAATTTACCTCATAATACTATTATTACCTATATTATTAACTATTTACATATATATTAATAATTATACTAGAGTGTCTCGACGGTGTAATCATCAAACTATATGTTAGCGAGGTAAAATTTGCGAAAAAAGTCTACCTAGTATTAACATCAAACTGTTAAATTTCTATTTTTGTAGGGTTACTTAGTTATTAATACTTATTGGTTGCATGCAAATGTGCAGTAAGACTATATAAGTTTTATCTTGTTAATCTGTTTTTTTTTTACTAGATTGATATAAGATATACGCGTATTTTTTGCTACGCGTGTGTTAACTTTTGTAACACATCTAAAAAATACTTACTTTACATTTATTTTTTTTTTACCTGTTAACATACCAATTTTAATGTTATGATTGATTAAAAAATGTCCTCTCCAACAAAACCTAGTCAGGTTTTGTTGATTTTTTTTCATACTAATAAGCAAAAATCACGTAGTATCATACTAGGTAAGCATAAAAAAAGATCAAAAGTAGAGACGGCTCAGTATAAGCAGTGGCTAATAGAATGTATGCGTTTAACATTATATAGTCTATAGTAAATGCACATTACTAGGTATTAAATCAAAGCTAATAAGAATGCAAGGAAATAAGAAAATAAAAGCCAGCACAAGGGGTAAAAGTATTGTTCAACAAAATGACATCAATTGATCATAACGTATCCTAGGGAACGAAGCTCTAGCCCATATAAAAATAAATATCATTATACAGGATTTTAACCCTAATGTAAGCCCATACATCATCCCTTCTATTATAGGGTCAGATAATAGGGTTTCATAATCTGAGTTTATAATATTAACATATAAATAGGGATCAATTTCTTTAAATAAATATATGAGGGGTATGATATTAACTATGTAGCCGCCTAAAAAAAGTATAGTTGTCAGTATACAAATAAGAACAATACTAGCATATTCAGCTAGAAAGAAAAAAACAAAAATAACTGCTGCATGTTCTGTCATAAAACCACTAACTAACTCTGATTCAGCCTCGGCTAAATCGAAAGGAGCTCTGTTTGTTTCTGCTATGGACCCAATAAAAAATATGATAAATATAGGTAACAGTGGTACGATGTATCATACTGCTTTTTGAGATTCTACATTAACAGTTAAACTTAAACTACCTGATAACAATATTACAAGTAAAATAGCTGAACTTAAAATTAACTCATAACTAATTAATTGAGCTGTACTTCTTAATGATCCTAGAAATGCATATTTAGAATTAGCGGATCAACCTGCTAATAATATACCATACGTAGATAAAGAAGAAACAGCTAACATATAAAGTATACCCAGATTAAAATCCGAGATAGCCATCCCGGGTCCATAAGGTACAACAGAAAAACCCAACAAAGAAAATATTAACGTTATTATAGGTCCAAGAAAAAATAAAACTAAATTAGCTTGCGTAGGGGAAACATATTCTTTTAGTAAAAGCTTTAAAGCGTCTGCAAATGCTTGTAAAAGACCATAGTATCCCACTATATTGGGACCTAATCTTCTTTGCATGCTTGCCATAGTTTTTCTTTCAGCAACCGTAACAAATGCTACAGTTAATAAAACGGGAACAGTTACTATTAAAACTTCTGCAATAGAAATAAGTAATGGTAAATATAACATAATGTAAAATAAAGTGTATAATCTTTTATTGACTGGTTTGCATAATTTCGCAAGTATACTTTATTTCGTAATGCTGTATACATGGTTATACGAAGTACCTGCAAAACTTCTGACATTATAAGTGAAATTAAGCTGTATGGCGTGGTGCTTGCATAACTTCGTAAGCACACAAACTTATGCCTGCATAACTTCGTAAGCACGCGTTATTATGTAGCACAGCTTTAAAAGTTAACAGCAGCCTTAACGTGTAAACAGTACAATGTATCAGCTAGAAACTATAAACAATGACCCATTGTCTTTCTTTAATTGCTTACATAGTATAAGCTTAGTTGCACAGGCAGCATGCAAAAAAAAGTATATGTCTTATTAAAAAATTAGGTTAATAATAAAACGAATTTTCGTATTAGCTTAATAAATAGCCGGCTTTGTATTTTTAGCCGACTTAGGTTTGAGGCTTAATTTATATAAGCAAAGCCTCAAACACCTACTATATTTATCACATGTGTATACATATAATAGGAATCTATAACATAGGAAATGTACAAATTATTAATTATTATTATATAAACGTAAAAGGGACCAGATTACTATCTAATATTCCAACATATAACCAAATTTTAATAATATTTTACTCTACCTGGGTAATTTAAATGAAATATATTGAATTATTAGTGGAGGTTGGTATTACACTTCAAATATTTATATAGCTATTCGCTACGCAGCTTGTGAGATAAATCTGCTGCTAGGCAACCGCCTTTATCTTCAGACTGGTATTCGTTTATATTTGCAAATCGTTATTCACTTACATTTACATACTAATATTCGACTGTAAATCATGATTACTTTGAAAATATATATTTACCTACTAACAGATAGGTTAAGTTATCTGAAAATAAACCAGTATTAAAAGTGCTGTCTACAATCATAATATCTATTAAGTTTGTTGTTATCATTAATATTTGCGTTACTTGCATTAGATTATGCTCCGCACGCATAATTTCGTAAGCACACCATTTCAAATCCAATTATTTTTATTTTACGTATACTACTGTTTGTCTGTAGGTATGCATGTAAGCAATAAATTAATATATTAAAAGGATCGTACCTAATAAGACCTGTGGGATTTGAACCCACGTATTAATGATTAAAAGTCATACATTCTACCAATTAAACTAAGGTCTCTCTTTACATGGTAAATAAAAATATTATTCATTTTTCGATATGCAAGTAAATATACTTTTATATAATTTAATATACTTACTATTAAAGATTTAATAAATATTGCTTTGTTATTAAACTTATTTAATTAAATACACATAAATATAAAGATAGTAAAGGTATCTATATATATGCGTATATCATAATTAGGTAAAGTATAAAGCGTCCACTGTAATACAGAGCAATTGTAATAACAATTTATTAAAAATTGGTGCATGTTTTGCAAGCAATAACTAATATAAATCCTTTGGTTCTATATTTTGCAATTTAATGCGTGTAAATAATAAAAAAAACAAAAAATATTCACCACAGTAGTTTAATTATTAGATTATATAACATATAAACCTTAGTCACACCAGGCTAAAAATTATTATTAACATTAAAATAAAAAAAAATAAGTAAATTAAAAAAGAAGGAAATTAAATGTATATATATATATCATGTATTTTTTTTAGAAAATCATAGGTTATATACTTACATGTAACATATAAATATGGTGTTATGTAACATACTAGTAAGTAAAATAAAGAAAATAGTTATAATGACCTAAAATAAAAAAAAATCCAAAAATTTAATTAATTACAAATATGTTTAGAGTATTAAACAATGTTCTAATTATATTATATTATGAGCTGTCACCGTTAATACATACAAATGAGTAAAAAAAACGTATATGATCGTAAGATAGCTATAATACTTTATGATCATTTCAATAATACTTTGTGATCATTTCAATAATATTTTATTATTAATTAATATATAATAAAGTATAAATAAATAAAGCTGATAGAGACAATATTAAAATTAAATATAAAATGTATTTGCAAAAAAATTTCTATTTTACTTTCATTGATACATGTAAATTATACGCATAAATAAGGTAAAATTTCAAAGTTTTATTTGTATAACTAGCTGTATCCAACCTTATATGGTTTAATGCTTTTACATATAAATGTTAAACATCTATAGCTAGATGTTAAGACTAACATATACCTAGCTATATATTAGTAATAAGCGTATGAGGATATATAGACACAAGGTATTACGCCCCAACCCCGCGTAATACAGTGACAACAGCCAGATGTTTTGCCTCCTTGTCTTGAGAATCTTATATGGCAACAACCCGATATGTAAGGCTAAGGTACAAAAGGCTAGTTAATTAAATAGAAATAAGAGATAGGGTATATTTATCTACTTATTATAGGATATATTTATCTATTTTGTGTTTCTAAACACATCTAATATCTCCTTGCTATTTCTTACGTACCAATTTTGTTGATTAATAACGTTAAAGTTTTTATCACGAAAAAAATTGTCATAGAGATCGGGACGATCTTTCTGTAAAACAGCCAAGAAAAATGGTTTCAGCTCTTCAGGTAAAGTATAGCTGCTAAATTTACTAACACCTAACTTGCGTTGGTGGTCTAAAGCATTACCAATTTTTCCTGCCAAAGGTTGGTTTGTGCCATCTTCGCTAAAACTTTGATTACTGGGGTTGTCTACAGCGATAGGCCCATTAGTCTTGTTTACTCTTAAGGTACCACCTACACCTGTTGTATTAGTGCTTCCAGCAGCAGGCGGGTCGCTAGTACCACCAGTACCACCACCGGCACCACCAGCAACTTGACCACCTTCCATCAATAACATTGTTGGGCCATATAGTTCAGATATAATTGCGCGAACCAAAGGTATATATACACTCATTAAAACATAGTATGATATAGATACTTTATTAAAGATATCGGTAAAAACATTCACATCCAAATAAACTAAAATAATATACCTGCTAGTAAATCCTGTCAAAAATACTATTATACAACTAAAAAAAAATTTTTAGTGCAAATAGTATCCCTTACTTTTTTATAAAAGCTAATAATTTATTAGGTTTACGTGGAGGCAATCCACTTTGTACAGGCAGACTTACAAAAGCATGAGGTTTAGGTGGGCTACTTAATGCTCACTCTAAGGAATCAAATGATCTAATGATAAGAGCTTGTAATAAATCGAAAAAATAGCCGGATCTAAGTCAAATATAACCTACTATAGGTTTACCTTCTGTCAATTGTATATATAATGCGTGTAAGAACAATAAAGTTGCTGTCACACTTATTATAGAACCAATACTAGATATCAAGTTTCAACCTGCAAAAGCATCAGCATAATCACTTATTCTTCTGGGCATACCCTGCAGACCTAGAAAGTGTTGAGGGAAAAATGTAACATTAACTCCTATGAATAAGATTCAAAAATGTACTTTACCCCAAGATCTGTTATAGTCAACACCTAATATCTTAGGTATTCAAAAATATCAGGCGCTGTATAGCGCAAAAACAGCACCCATTGATAATACGTAGTGGAAATGCTATTGGTAATTATATTTTTGATACATTACATATTGTTAATTTGTTTAGTGTTCTTGTTCAGCTAAAGCATTTAATTAACACAAGTAATGCAAAAATTAACAACTAAATAAAAAATTAGCGTATAATATAAAAATATTGTTTTAGACAGGACTGTATCATTACCAGTAATGCTAAACTATTTATTATTGTAAATTAGATATGAAACTAACTTTATATCATAAAGGATTTTGATATTTAATTCAATTAATGACAAAATCTGAGTATATTTTACGTTCTATACTATTTATAGGTGATGTTTTGTATTTTCTAATCTCTATAAAAGGTTTAATTTTTGTAACTCTATAAAACTTAATATCACAATATAATCTATTATGCATGAAATAGTCATATATAAATAGCATAGCATTAACATTTTGAAATTTAAAAGCGATAGATAAAAATTGTTTAGAACCTTGCATATTAGAAGATTTACTGCGTTTTATTATGTAGGGTTTACATTTGGGTATAGTATTATTGAAATTTAATTTTGAGCTGTACTCATTATACTTAAACTCTAAGTTGCATTCTATTCTGTTACCAGAATAATTAAATACTACACTACCATCAGTATCAACTAAGCCTGAAAAATAAGGGTCATATAAGGCTATATTATAATCAGGCTCAATATAACCAATATTAGACAAAACACACGCCTGTTTAAACGAGGGGACTTTTAATCTAATAAGACCATTAACACCATTTAAAATATAATTCATAGATTCTTTAGTAGACACTATAAATATAGAATAAGGTTTGTTTTTGTCAGATCTTATTCTACCCATATGTAAATAATTTTGGATACGTGTTAATATTCTAATATCTCTATTATGTAATTTAATTCTAATTTGTTTAACAACTTTTTTACCATTGCTAGGAGATTTTCTAATATCAAAATTACCGTCCCCATCTAATACCCCCGCAAATCAATTTCAAAATTTATAATCTTTAGTATCTGGCAATTGACGTGCAGTCTCTGAGAATCCTTTACAGTTTTCTGCTGATTGTATGTTTATATCCTTTATTGATAAATTTGTACTGTTATTTTCACTACTCAAAAGTATATTATACCTACTGTGGTCTAGTTTGTAAAGACAAAACGTATTAATAAATAGTAAACAATACACAAAAAACATAGTTTCCAGCATATAGTCAATTTCAAAATAATACTTAAAAAAAGATATATTATCTCGGCCCATTTGAGCTACTACGTAATAGGTATCGTGAAATGCAATGTCAAGTGAAGCGTTAGCTAAAACAACACCACTCAATCCTCCAACTGTGAACATAAATACGAAACCTAGGGCAAATAACATGAAAGGTGTTAACTGAAAAGATCCTCCGTAACATGTAGCTAACCAACTGAATATTTTAATTCCAGTTGGCACTGCTATAATTAAAGTAGCAGCTGTGAAATACGCTCTTGTCATTGAGTTTTGGACAGTATCTTAGTCAGTCCTTTTATAGATAGACTTCTTGCGTACTTGTCTCTGAGGATCCTTTAGTTGCAATACTTTTTATCTTAATTATACCTTTTACTTCCAAGTGTTGACCATTAGTTACCATAATGTACACTTTTCTGAATTTCAGATAGTTTACATATTTACCTGCAAACACTTTATATATATCAAAATAATTAATTAGAACCTGTGCAGTTTTAAACCCTGTACTTTTGTAGCACCATATGCCGGTGTTATATTGAGAAAGATTACCCATTTTAACTGTATCATATAGAAGTTTTAAGGGCACAACGTCATTTTGTTTTAAATAAAACTCTAATCTGACACTAAATCCCGTTTTACGTGTTTTACTTTTTATAACGCTGATATGAAAGCAACCACCCGCCTGGGTAAACCCCGCCAGCCAATGGTTATCTAATGACAAACAATTTAAGGGTGGCAATATGGTATAATTAAAATCTACATCATAATTGTATTTAAGTAATTGTTCATATTTAGGTTTACTTACAAATTTACCATTAATTAAAGATAAGATGTATGATAAACCTTTTGCATTTTTACAAATATATCTAACTGCTTTTTTGCTTTTAATTTTGTAAACATTACCATAACCTATTCGTTTTTTGATATAGTAAGCTAGTGCTACATCATTATCAGCAAAAATGATGTATAACTGCTTTTTACCAAATCAACCGTCCCCTTCTATTAAGCCAGTTAAAAAATAACCAAACTCAGTATCAGTAAGGTAAGATTTATGTTTACATACATGTTCAGAAATAGAGGAAAGTTTAGTATAACTATTATAAGTATTTTTAGTGTCAGCCGTAGCACTTGCACTAAAACCAAAGTTTCCTGCTGATTGTCCTGGTAATTTATTATACTCTAAGCAGATTTTACCTAACGTAATTAATACGAGTGGACCACTTAAACAGGAGTTTCCAGCATACAGCAAGATTTTTACCGTGAACACAATTTTATCCACGTCTAGACCTACACTATACATGTGGTGCGATCAGACAACAAAACCTAGAACACCTATGGACATCATGGCGTATACCATACCAAGATAACCAAAGACGCTTTTATTTGAGCTAGCTGATATTGTAGTACTAATTGCTCCAAAACCTGGTATTATTAATATGTAGACCTCTGGGTGCAATTAATTTTTGCTTTTACATTATACATTATTTATTGCAATATATTCAAGCATCCTACCAATTAAACTAAGATCTCTATATTAATTTTTATTTATATCTTGTTAAAAGAGCTTATACTAGCCTATAGATTCAGATATTTTCTTGCAGGCCTGCATGTAATAATATTTTATATGTCATAATCTAACTAAAGATAGAATTAACTAAAACAAAAAAGTATACTATATTAATATATTTTGATAGTCGTATAAAGGAGACTCCACAATATATTAATAATGTGCATATTATCATACACATTATACAGTATATTGAAAATCACTGAATAAATTTTGCGTTTTATAAACCAAAAGATGCAAACTTACATATAGTAACATAATGCAAATTAAAAGCAAATAATTATTATTGGACTATATATTTATCCTCTGTTGTTTCATTTATTATTAAACTTAATTCATGCTTTAGCCAAACAACTTCCAGGTAAAGCAGAATGAGCTTTTAGGGCTTTTAATTCATAATATCAACCTATTAAGAATAATCTCTTTTTTTTGTTAGAATAAGAGGGGTATATCAAAAGATAACTTTTAAAAAGTTCTATGTCATCCTTTGATTGTATAGATCACTTATAGTAACCATTTTGACCTTTGTCAAAATATACATTACCACCAAAAATGTCTCTGAAAGCAATAACATCAACTAATAATTTGTTAGTTACAGATATGGTTAATTGAGGTTGGTTATTTTTTATAGAATAGGTAATAGTACCATCTGCATCAAAAAACCCAGAAAACCATCCATTGTTTTTGGTAATAGCCAGAGGGTATATAATTCTTATGTTTAGATTAGAACACATATGTTCCAATTGCTTAACTCTTGATGTATGTCTAATTTTACCATTAATTCTATTTATTAACTCTAGCATACCTTTTTTATTATGTAGTCTATATCTAAGAGCCTTTGCTCCAGATCTTACTTTGATAGATCCACCCAATTTTTGTTTAATAATAGCCAATGCATGTTCATCTTGTAATGACATAGTTATTTCACAACTAGGGTATCCTGATTTACTGAGTATAAGAGATCCATCTCCATCAATAAGTCCTGCCAACCATTCATTTCAAGAGTCATCGTCAAGGGCGAAACCTTGTTTAAAGGATAATGGACGTGTAGTCTCTGAGGTTCCTACTAAGAAATTAAATCTTTTTGTTACCTGCTGATTGTCTTGTTTTGCCTCATGTTTATTGCGGAGCATTAGAAATAATAAACATGCTGGCGCAGCCATTGATAAAATTTTTACTTTATAGGGATATAGGTTTAGTGCTAACAATGTGACCATTATACCACTTATATATAAAGTATTTACCAATGTATCTTCAGAGTTCCAGCATATAGTCCATTTCAATAAATAAATTACTTTATCTACGGGCCATCCCAGACCAAAAAATCAGAAAAGATGTTGATATAATATAGGATCGCCACCACCAGCTACTTCAAAAAAAGATGTATTGAAGTTTCTGTCTGTTAATATCATAGTAATTCCACCGGCTAGCACAGGTAAAGATAACAAAAGTAATACAGCTGTTATGGCAACAGCTCAGCCAAATAGTGCTAACTTATGTAATCTAATACCTGGGCATCTCATGTTAAGAATAGTAGATATGAAATTCATGGCTCCTAATAGACTGCTTACTCCAGATAAATGTAAAGCAAATATAGCAAGATCTACACTGGGTCCACTATGGCTTTGTATACCTGATAGGGGTGGATAGAGAGTTCAGCCTGTACCTGCTCCGTTTTCTATACCATTAGCAAATAAAAATAATATTATACTTGGTATTAATAGCCAATAACTAATATTGTTTAATCTAGGAAATCCCATATCAACCCCCCCTATTAACAATGGGACTAAAAAATTACCAAACCCTCCTATCATAGCTGGCATGACCATAAAAAATATCATAATAATAGCATGAGCAGTTATTATACTATTGTACAACTGATTATCTGCTATAAATTGAATTCCTGGTGCAGATAGTTCTAATCTGATTAACACAGAAAAGCCTGTAGCTATTAAACCTGAGAGTAATGCAAAAATAAGATATAAAACACCAATATCTTTTGCATTTGATGATCAAAATCATCTTTCTAATCATAAGGATACAAGACTAAATTTAATGTTTAGCTTCTTGTTTTTATTTATCTTACTCATTTCGTAATAATATTTTAAATCTTTTTTTCCAGTATTGTTATACAATAACTGCATCTTATGTTCTGAATTCGTGGTATAACCCATAGGACTAGACGATTAATTTTAAAAGGAGTACATAAACTAAGCATTAAATCTAATGCTTATATTAAATATTGCTATTTAAAGATTTT